GAACAACCGTACGGGCATCATTTTTTGTGCATTGCATACGGCTCTACAATCAAATTGACTCTTACTTTACCATTCAAGAAAGATAAAAATAGAATCTATCCTACCCAGATGGGTAAATGATCAAATTGCCACCCTTCCCTTCGGAGGAGTTAAAAAATACTATGATGGCTCCGTTGCTTTCTATTTTAAAATGGATTCTTTTTTTTATCTTTGATTCAGCAATCCCAAAGTTTCTTTTTGATCCAACCAAAAACGGAATTTTTTTTTGTTTTTTTTTTTCGCACTCTTTTTTTATAACTTAAATATTGTTAAGAGCCCTTCGGTGTGAAAACAAACAAGTTTGTGACGCGGAATTGAACTTCCGATAGATAAGAGAAAATCGGAAATATCTTTTATCTCATACTACTCTCTCGATACATAATTGAATCTTTTGAAAAAACAATACAAATTTTTTTCATATCGAATTCGAAGTGCCATGCTATTATTACTTAATATTCATATGGCGAAGGCATAGTTTTCTTTTTCTCTCAAATAAAAAACCTCATTGGCGCCAAGCGTGAGGGAATGCTAAACGTTTGGTAATTTCTCCTCCCACCAGGATAAAAGATCCCATTGACGCGGCTATTCCCATACATATTGTATTGACCTCTGGTTCCACCGCTTGCATCATATTATAAATAGCTAATCCAGACATTACCCCCCCGCCGGGAGAGTTTATAAACAAATACAGATCTTTGGTATCATCCTCGATAGTGAGATATACCATAAGGCCAACAAGTTGATTTGCGATCTCGCTAGCAACTTCTTGGCCTAAAAAAAGTAATCTTTGTCGATAAAGTCGGTTGAGTAGGGTAAAATTGTATCCCTTAGGAACCGTACATGCACCTTTTGATGCATACGGTTCAAAAAAATTGCGAAAAAAAAAGAATCAATGTATAGATTCCAGTCCTCTTTATCTTTTCCTATTCTTTTTCTTCTTTATTCATAGTAGTTTTTTCTAACTTTTAACGAAAGGGCTTTTCTTCGATTTTTCAATAAAGACGAATTTTGATTTCTTCTTTATAATAATAATAGAAAAAGTCAATAAACTTATCGAATTAACTTCTCCTTGATGTATTGTTTCATCGAGATTCAATCCAAATCACGATGGTATTTTCTTGTTTTTGAATGGGTCTATTTCATATTCATATTTTTAGGTTTATACTCTACTCCGGGTAAAGATCCGCCCGATTTTGATTTGCACATATAGGACAAATCTTCCCATCACCATTTCTTTTTGTTATGACTTTACAAATAACAAACAGGAATCGTTTATGATACACGTATATATCATAGATATATTACCGATTGGGTTTTTTCTAAACGGAGCCTGGATACTTCATTTTTTTAGTCCAACCAAAGCCAACCATAAATTATCCTAAATTGATAATAGTACTATGAATTCCCCCAAACAATGCACCTAATTGCACTTCACGCTCCAATTTTTGGATAATTCCATTTCTCTTTCTTGGGCGAAACAGAGGGTATCTCGGTCGGGGGAGAGAATGGGGAAATCCCATATGACCCAATATATCTGACAAGTCGCACTATATGTCAACCCAAGATGCATCTTCGTCTCCAGGAAGTCGGAAAGGCACTTTTGGAACACCAATAGGCATGAATTGAACGAAAAAAGAACTAAATACTATATTTCACTTTGATGTGGAAACGTAACAATATGGTTTTATTGTCTTTATAATATAAAATATTGGCTTTATCATATTTATTTTATCCATAGATTAGAAAAATTCAGAAAGAAAGACAAAATAAATAAAGGAAAATTTTTACAAATAGGTCTTTTTAATGATAAATTAAGGATGGGCGCATTTACTTAATAGAAAATGGTATCAATCCACCATTGCGTATTGGTACTTATCGAGTATAGAATAAATCTGCTTCTCTTTGTTGTTACGAACAGAATTCTTCCATTATTACGAACAGAATAGAATATAGAATAAATAACCCTTGTTGGCTTAGGAAATAATCCACTGAACAAGGGAGAGAGTCTATAGTCTTTTCCAATGCAATAAAGTTACGTAGTGTCTATTTTTCTTTGATTAAAGGGGTATTTTCCATGGGTTTACCTTGGTATCGTGTTCATACCGTTGTATTGAATGATCCCGGCCGGTTGCTTTCCGTTCATATAATGCATACAGCTCTGGTTGCTGGTTGGGCGGGCTCGATGGCTCTGTATGAATTAGCAGTTTTTGATCCTTCTGACCCTGTTCTTGATCCAATGTGGAGACAGGGTATGTTCGTTATACCCTTCATGACTCGTTTAGGAATAACCAATTCGTGGGGAGGTTGGAGTATCACAGGAGGGACTGTAACGAATCCGGGGATTTGGAGTTATGAAGGTGTAGCTGGGGCACATATTGTTTTTTCTGGCTTATGCTTTTTGGCAGCTATCTGGCATTGGGTCTATTGGGATCTAGAAATATTTTCTGATGAACGTACAGGA